GGGTGGTACTGCCGAACATATACGAGCTCCTTCTAATGGAAGAATAAAATTTGATGAGGGTTTGGTTCATCCCACACGTACCCGTCATGGGCATCCTGCTTTTCTATGTTTTATAGACTTGTATGTAATTATTGAGAGTCGAGATATTAGACATAATGTAAATATTCCAACAAAAAGTTTGATTTTAGTTCAAAATGATCAATATGTAGAATCAGAACAAGTGATTGCCGAGATTCGTGCCGAAACGTCCGCCTTTCATTTTAAGGAGAGGGTTCAAAAACATATTTATTCTGAGTCAGAAGGAGAAATGCACTGGAGTACTGATGGCTATCATACGCCCGAATATCCATATAGTAATGTTCATCTATTACCAAAAACAAGTCATTTATGGATATTAGCAGGAGGTCTATGCAGATCCAATTCCAATATAGTGTCTTTTTCACTCCACAAGGATCAAGATCAAATGAATGCTAATTCTTTTTCTCTCAAAGATATCTTTGATCTCTCACTGACTAATGATCAAGTAAGACATAAATTGTTGGATACTTTTGGTAAAAAAGATAGGGAAAGTATTGACTATTCAAAACCTTATCGAATCATATCTAAGGGTCATTGGAATCTCATAGAACCTTCTACTTATATTCGTCAAGAGAATTCTTTGGCGAAAAAGCGAAGAAATAGATTTATGATTCCCTTACAATATGATCAAGAACAAGAAAAGAAACTAATACCCTGTTTTGGTATTTCGATTAAAATACCTATAAATGGTATTTTACGTAGAAATAGTATTCTTGCTTATTTTGATGATCCGCGATACAGAAGAAGCAGTTCGGGAATTACTAAATATGGGATTGTCGAAGTAGATTCAATCGTAAAAAAAGAAAATTTGATTGAGTATCGAGGAGCAAAAGATTTTAGTCCGAAATACCAAACGCAAATGAAAGTAGATCAATTTTTTTTCATTCCCGAGGAAATACATATCTTACCCGGATCTTCACCCATAATGGTCCGGAACAATAGTATCATTGGAGTAGATACACGACTTGTTTTAAATATAAATACAAGAAGTCGAGTAGGTGGATTAGTCCGAGTGGAGAGAAAAAAGAAAAGTATAGAACTGAAAATATTTTCTGGAGATATTCATTTTTCTGGCGAGGTGGATAAAATATCTAGGCACAGTGGCATTTTGATACCACCAGGAATCGGAAAAAAAGATTCTAAAGGATCAAAAAAATTTAAAAATTGGATCTATGTCCAACGCATTACACCTACCAAAAAAAAGTCTTTTGTTTTTGTTCGGCCCGTAGTCACATATGAAATAGCTGATGGGATAAATTTAGCAACACTTTTCTCTCAGGATCTCTTGCAGGAAAAGAATAATGTCCAACTTCGAATTGTCAATTATATACTTTATGAAAATGGCAAGTCAATTCGAGGAATTTCTCACACAAGTATTCAATTAGTTCGGGCTTGCTTAGTATTGACTTGGGACCAAGAAAAAAAGAGTTCTATAGAAGAAAAGGTTCATGCTTCTTTTGTTGAAATAAGGACAAACGATCTGCTTTGTTATTTCATCCGAATTGAGTTAGTAAAGTCCATTCTTTCGTATACCGAAAAAAGGTATGATACGGCAGGTTCAGGATTGATTTCCAATAATGAATTAGATCGTATCCATAGAAAAAATCCTTTTTATTCCAAGGCGAAGATTCAATTATTTCCCCAACATCAGGGAACTCTCGGTACGTTGTTGAATCGAAATAAGGAATGCCAATCTTTCCTAATTTTATCATCATCCAATTGTTTTCGAATAGGACCCTTCAATACTTCGAGATATAATAATGCGACAAAAGAATTGGATTCCATGACTCCAATTAGGTATTTGTTGGGTCCTTTAGGTACTATTGTGCCTAGAATAATAAATTCTCGTTCATCTTACTATTTAAGAACTTATAATCAAGTCTTTTTAAAGAAATCTTTTTTGCTTGAAAATTTTCAACAGACTTTCCAAGTGCTTCAAGTACTTCCTTTTCAATACTGTTTCCTAGATGAAAATAGTAGGATTTATAATCCCGATCCTTGCAGTAACATCATTTGGAATTCATTCCATTTGAATTGGTGTTTTCTCCATCACGATTCTTGTGAAGAGGCATGGACAATAATTAGCCTTGGACAATTCCTTTGTGAAAATGTATATCTATTGAAATATGGATCACGCATAAAAAAATCTGGTCAAATTTTCATTGTTCATGTTGATTCTCTAGTTATAAGATCAGCTAAGCCCTATTTGGTCACTCCAGGAGCAACTGTCCATGGTCATTATGGGGAAACCTTTTATGAAGGAGATACATTAATTACATTTATATATGAAAAATCGAGATCTGGTGACATAACGCAAGGTCTTCCAAAAGTAGAACAAATATTAGAAGTTCGTTCAATTGATTCAATATCGATGAACCTCGAAAGAAGAATTGAAGGTTGGGACGAACGTATCCGAAGGATTCTTGGGGTCCCTTGGGGATTCTTGATTGGAGCTGAACTAACCATAGCCCAAAGTCGTATCTCTTTGGTTAATAAGATACAAAAGGTTTATCGATCCCAGGGGGTACAGATCCATAATAGACATCTCGAGATTATTGTACGTCAAGTAACATCAAGAGTTTTGGTTTCAGAAGATGGAATGTCTAATGTTTTTTTACCTGGGGAATTTATTGGATTGTTGCGAGCAGAACGAGCAGGGCGCGTTTTGGACGAATCAATCTGTTATCGGGCAATCTTATTGGGAATAACGAAGTCATCTCTGAATACTCAAAGTTTCATATCCGAAGCAAGTTTTCAAGAAACTGCTCGAGTTTTAGCAAAAGCTGCTCTACGAGGTCGTATTGATTGGTTGAAAGGCCTGAAAGAGAACGTTGTTCTGGGGGGGATTATACCGGTTGGTACCGGATTCAACAAATTAGTACATCGTTCAAAGCAAGACAAAAACATTCATTTGAAAATAAAAAGGAAGAATCTATTTGAGTTGGAAATGAGCGATATTTTGCTACACCATAGAGAATTATTTTGTTCTTGTGCCCCAAAAACTTTCCATGAGACATCAAACCAATCTTTTACGTAATGTATCCTAACAAGAGGTTTATTCTTTTTACTTTCACTCTCTGGTCCGATTATGGATTTCATAATCAATGAAATAAAAAAGAAAGAGAATGAAATTCATGGTTTGGGTCGTAGATCAATGGTCAATCCTGGTAGAAGGTTCCGTCGGAACAATTTTTTATTTCATAAAATACTGAATCTCTTTGAAAAAAAAAAGAAAAAGAGAAAGTGTGGTAAAATGGGAAGACGATATTGGAACATCAATTTGGAAGAAATGATGGAAGCAGGAATTCATTTTGGTCATGTTACTAATAAATGGAATCCTAGAATGGCTCCTTACATCTCGGCAAAGCGTAAAGGTATTCATATTACAAATCTTACTATAACTGCTCGTTTTTTATCAGAAGCCTGCGATTTAGTTTTTGATGCAGCAAGTAGGGGAAAAAGATTCTTAATCGTTGGCACCAAAAAGAAAGCAGCAGATTTAGTAGCATCAGCAGCAATAAGGGCTCGATGTCATTATGTTAATAAAAAATGGCTTGGCGGTATGTTAACGAATTGGTCTACTACAGAAACAAGACTTCAGAAGTTCAGGGACTTAAGAGCAGAACAAAAGATGGGGAAACTCAATCGTCTACCTAAAGGAGATGCAGTAATGTTGAAGAGAAAGTTATCTACTTTGCAAGCATATCTTGGCGGGATCAAATATATGACGGGATTGCCCGATATTGTAATTATCGTGGATCAGCAAGAAGAATATACGGTTCTTCGAGAATGTGTCATTTTGGGTATTCCGACGATTTGTTTAATCGATACAAATTGTGATCCAGATCTTGCAGATATTTCTATTCCGGCTAACGATGATGCTATAGCTTCGATTCGATTGATTCTTACCAAATTAGTATCTGCAATTTGTGAGGGCCATTCTAGTTATATAAAAAATGGTTGATTATCTTATCATTACTTTTAAGAAGAAGATTAGTTTGTTTTTGGTGAACTCTGTTACTATTTTGGTTTGCATCTTTTGGAGTTTGAACTATGTTTTGACTATCAAATAATATTGAAAAGAAAAGATAAAAATGATTGGTATTTTTTTATGTGATTTCTCGGTATCCGAAATATACGATTCATAACTTAAATTCATGAATGAATATAGGTGAATTGAGAAAGAGATGGTTGAATAAAAATAATCACTTTTTTGAAGTTTGATTTCTGTTAGAGGACAATATGAATGTTATACCATGTTCCATTAAAACACTCAAAGGGTTATACGATATATCAGGTGTAGAAGTAGGCCAACATTTCTATTGGCAAATAGGAGGTTTACAAATTCATGCCCAAGTACTTATCACTTCTTGGGTTGTAATTGCTATCTTATTAGGTTCAGTCATCATAGCTGTTCGGAATCCACAAACCATTCCGACCAACGGTCAGAATTTCTTCGAATATGTCCTTGAATTTATTCAAGACTTGAGCAAAACTCAGATTGGAGAGGAGTATGGTCCTTGGGTTCCTTTTATAGGAACGATGTTCCTATTTATTTTTGTTTCTAACTGGTCAGGTGCTCTTTTACCTTGGAAAATCATAAAATTACCTCATGGGGAGTTAGCTGCGCCCACGAATGATATAAATACTACTGTTGCTTTAGCTTTACCCACGTCAGTGGCATATTTCTATGCGGGTCTTAGGAAAAAAGGATTGGGATATTTCGGGAAATACATTCAACCAACTCCAATACTTTTACCAATTAATATTCTAGAAGATTTCACAAAACCTTTATCTCTTAGTTTTCGACTTTTCGGGAATATATTGGCTGATGAATTAGTGGTTGTTGTTCTTGTTTCTTTAGTGCCTTCAGTAGTTCCTATACCTGTCATGTTTCTTGGATTATTTACAAGTGGTATTCAAGCTCTTATTTTTGCAACTTTGGCTGCGGCTTATATAGGTGAATCCATGGAGGTTCATCATTGACTCACTTTAAAAATAGTCTTTTTTGAATTTTTGAAGCTTATCCCAATTCAAGCAATGCGGGGGTTCGGGGTTCAATATAATCCACTGGGTTGGAGATCATGTATATGTAATACCTATGAGTATCAATCCTTGTGTATGTTTTGAAGAATGGTTTCAGAATACAATTTAATAGAATAAAAAAGAAGAAAAAGTGGAGGTGATTTACGTTATGGAAGAAAAAATATTGACTAGTTAAATGGTAATTACCCCTATCTCTTTTTTTTTTTCTAGCCCACTGCATTTAGATGGATTCCCATATAAGTACTTTTTCTATTTTGTCTTTGATTGTGAATTGAATGAAAGAGAAAAAATAGAATAATTTATAAACAAGGAAACGCAATGACTAAAACCGTATACATCTTTATTTACATAAGGTAGAAAGGAAAAGCGGTCTATCGAAGTAGTTCTGACAATTCAGTAATATTCTGAATTCCATTTGGAACTTTTAGCTACTTCGACCCGATAGATTTTAGTGAAAAAGATAAAAAAAAAAAGAAGTGTAGTAAGGTAATATAAGAAAAGTAGAAGTAGAAAAAAATAGATTAAGTACTAATTCATTGGTTGGTTGTATCATTAACCATTTCTTTTTTTGGTGCGAGGAACTTACCATGAATCCACTTATTTCTGCTGCTTCCGTTATTGCTGCTGGATTGGCTGTAGGGCTTGCTTCTATCGGACCTGGGGTTGGTCAAGGTACTGCTGCGGGCCAAGCCGTAGAAGGTATTGCGAGACAACCAGAAGCAGAGGGTAAAATACGAGGTACTTTATTGCTTAGTCTGGCTTTTATGGAAGCTTTAACAATTTATGGACTGGTCGTGGCATTAGCTCTTTTATTTGCAAATCCTTTTGTTTAATGTTTAATTTCATCGTAGAATAAAAATGTAAAAAAAAAAAAAGAAGAATAAAAGCATAACCATAACTAAGAAATTTGAGAATTCTCAAATTTCATTAATAATAATAAGTGGAGTGATACAAAAAGAACTCTGTTCTTTTTTAGTCCTATCTATAAGGAGAGAGCATATGAAAAATATAACCAATTCTTTTGTTTCCATGGGGCACTGGCCATCCGCTGGGAGTTTCGAGTTTAATACCGATATTTTAGCAACAAATCCAATAAATCTAAGCGTAGTGCTGGGTGTATTGATTTTCTTTGGAAAGGGAGTGTGTGCGAGTTGTGTATTTCAAGAATAGGTTGGATTTAACCGGCTGCACTTTCTTTATATTTATGTATTCTTTTTTATATTTCTATAGTATGTATAAATAGGAACAAAAGGTGCACAATCTCGACGAATTACTTCGGAATTGGATTTTATTCAGAAATCATATGTAAGAACCATAGCATTTCGTGACTAATTGGTAAATGAACTTTGATTCTCTTCTCTATCAACCAATAATGTTGAGATCTTTTACATGGTTAAAGATAAATTGTTTGAAGTCCAGGCACAGCATAGCATGGTACTCTTTCTACCACTACGTTAGTACCAAAAGTACCAAAAAGGTTGAAAAATAAGAAAAAGAAAAAAGGAAGAATTAGGAATTTATCCGATGTAGAACACTCATATGGATAAAATTCTTTGAACCATTAACTGGAAAGATGGGTTCCCCTTTTTTATCCACTGCCGAATGGACGACCTATGTATTGTATTTGTATAAAATATTTGTATAAAAAAGAGAATTTTTTGGATGAAAAAGATCGAAATCTCATTTTATTCTATTTTATTCTAATAATAATGAGAATGAAGTAATGAAGTTCATAATTCTATTCAATTCTCTTTCTATTCTATTAGGATTTTGATTTAATTTATCATAGCATATAAAGAAGAAAGAATTTTATTCTTTCTTCTTTAAAATCTTTTTATTTTTGGAAATAAGTTGTAAATAAAGAACAAATAAAGAAACAACTTTGCTGACAATTTTTTATTTTTTGTCTGGTCTGAAGAGTCCTCCTAAGATTATGATGTTAGATCAGTTTCGATAAGAACAGAAAAGAGAGGATAGGCTCATTCCGTTCAAAGATATGGGAATGCCCATATAATCAAAGAAAAGATAAAAGAAACAATTGAGCGTGAGAGCCAAATGAATTGAAAGATTCATGTTTGGTTCGGGAAGAGATATGATAGTTGTGAAATGAATGGAAAGATAATCTACTTTCATTAAATGATTTATTAGATAAGCGAAAACAGAGGATCTTGAGTACTATTCGAAATTCAGAAGAATTACGTAGAGGAGCCATTGAACAGCTCGAAAGAGCTCGGGTTAGATTACGGAAAGTGGAAATTGAAGCAGATGAGTATCGAACAAATGGATACTATGAGATAGAACGAGAAAAAGGAAATTTGATTAATGCTACTTGCAAGAGTTTGGAACGATTAGAAAATTACAAAAATGAAACTCTTT